AATGATGAGCCTGACTAAAGGACTATCGTGATAGGATAAAATATGTAGTGCAAACTACCTTCATTACATCTAACAGAATCAAACTATCACCAGCAAGCATCAAAAGCCGCCGTGCATCATACACCAAGATGTAACAAAACCATTCAACATAGAAAAGTAAGCTAAATAAGCTAATGGGTTCATACCCCATAAATAGAGTATAACACTCTCTTCTCTAATGCCCAATAACTCAACCAAAATCCTCTTACTAATTACCTTAGTAGGGGGTGTATTAGTATCTGTGTCCTCTAATTCATGACTTGGGGCGTGAATAGGGTTGGAGATCAATCTAATATCGTTTATCCCCTTAATGTCCAATGTCAAAAATATGTACAATACGGAAGCGTCATTAAAGTACTTCATTGTACAAGTCCTTGCCTCGGCAACACTCCTATTTATAGTAGTGATAAAAACATTAACGGAAGATTTATTCACATTTGAAAGAAATCAATACACACCAATAATCATCTGTACCCCTCTCCTGTTAAAAAGTGGAGCCGCACCCTTTCACTGATGATTCCCAGGAGTAATAGAAGGCCTAAGATGAGAAAACTGTGCACTATTAATAACAGTGCAAAAGGCAGCCCCGTTAATATTAATATCATACCTGATTGATATTAACACCTTCACATTAAGAATTATTTTAATATCCACAATCGTAGGATCAATTGGAGGTTTAAACCAAACCTCAATACGAAAAATCCTAACTTACTCCTCCATCAACCATACCGGTTGAATATTAATTGCATTAACCACAAGTGAAAACCTATGAATGGTGTACTATGCAATCTACTCAACCCTAGCATTAACCGTAGTGTCAGCTATTAAACTATCTGGAGCCTCATTTATCAACCAAACCATAATAACAAATAAAGAAACCACACTAATAAAATTTATACTATTTACATCACTGTTGTCTTTAGGAGGACTGCCCCCATTCCTTGGGTTCCTACCAAAATGAATCGTTATTCAAGCTATAATCACAAACGGTATAGCTCCACTAGCAACAGTAGTAGTAGTAACATCACTGATTACCCTATACTACTACCTAAAAATCTCTTACTCAAGATTCATAATCCTAAACACAGAACCCAAGTGAAACCTAAAGTCAAATAAAAACAAATCAACCAAAAACATTTGAGCACTAATTCTATCATCGATCTCTCTAACAGGTATAGCAGCTTGCACGCTCATCACCAACATTAACTAACCGAAGGCCTTAAGTTAAAACATAAACTAATAACCTTCAAAGCTATAAATAAAGGGTTTCCTTTAGGCCTTGGTAAGTCTGAATTACCCCTACAGAATTGCATTCTATAATCACAAAATGAATACAAGACCTTATAGCAATAGTGGAAGAGCAACGTAAATGCCCCTAAATAGATTTACAGCCTATCGCCTACTTATTGTTCTCAGCCATCCCACTAATTTTCACCCGATGATTTTTCTCAACTAATCACAAGGACATTGGAACATTATATTTTGTATTTGGAGCTTGATCAGGAATGGTAGGAACCTCTCTAAGAATACTTATTCGTACAGAATTAGGACAACCAGGCTCTTTAATTGGAGATGATCAAATCTACAACGTCATTGTCACGGCCCATGCTTTCGTTATAATTTTCTTCATGGTTATGCCAATTATAATTGGTGGATTCGGAAACTGACTAGTACCACTAATACTTGGAGCACCAGACATAGCATTCCCACGAATAAACAACATAAGTTTTTGATTACTTCCCCCGTCACTAACCCTTCTGTTAACTAGTAGAACGGTAGAAAGTGGTGTAGGAACCGGATGAACTGTTTATCCCCCTCTCGCAAGAAGAATTGCCCATGCCGGAGCATCCGTAGATCTAGCCATCTTCTCTTTACATCTAGCAGGAGTGTCATCTATCCTGGGGGCAGTAAACTTCATCACAACAACAATCAACATGAAGCCAAAAAGCATAAAGCCCGAACGAATCCCCCTATTTGTATGATCAATTGCCATTACTGCCCTACTACTTTTACTATCTCTACCGGTATTAGCAGGAGCAATCACGATACTACTAACAGATCGCAACCTAAATACATCATTCTTCGACCCAGCAGGTGGTGGAGATCCCATTTTATACCAACACCTATTCTGATTCTTTGGACACCCAGAAGTATATATTCTCATTCTACCAGGATTTGGTATAATCTCACATATTATCTGCCATGAAAGAGGGAAAAAGGAAGCATTCGGAAACCTAGGAATAATCTTTGCCATACTAGCAATTGGATTACTAGGATTCGTGGTATGAGCACACCACATATTTACAGTAGGAATAGACGTCGACACGCGGGCTTACTTCACATCAGCAACAATAATCATTGCAGTACCAACCGGGATTAAAATCTTCAGATGGCTAGCAACAATATACGGAACTCGAATAACATATAGCGCAGCCTGCTTATGAGCTCTTGGGTTTGTATTCCTATTCACAATAGGTGGCCTTACCGGAGTAGTTCTAGCAAATTCATCAATCGATATCATTCTTCATGACACCTACTACGTAGTAGCACATTTCCACTATGTCTTATCAATAGGAGCAGTATTCGCAATTATAGGAGGATTTGTGCAATGATTCCCACTATTCACCGGACTTACTATAAACCCAAAGTGATTAAAGGCCCAATTTGCTGTTATATTCATCGGAGTAAATTTAACATTTTTCCCTCAACACTTCCTAGGACTAGCCGGAATACCACGACGATACTCAGACTACCCAGATGCATACACTACATGAAACATCATCTCATCAATAGGGTCAACAATTTCATTCGTAAGTGTAATAATATTCCTATTCATTATATGAGAAAGAATTACATCAAATCGGGCAATCCTATTCCCTACTCACACAAGAAACTCGGTAGAATGACTACAAAGCTTCCCACCAGCAGAGCACAGCTACTCAGAACTTCCAACTATCTCATTAACTAACTAATCCACTCTAACGTGGCAGATAAGTGCGGTGGATTTAAGCTCCACAAATAAAGTTTTAAAACTTTCATTAGAAATCAATGACAACATGATTAAACATAACACTCCAGGATAGAGCATCCCCCGTCATAGAACAACTAATTTACTTCCACGATCATGCATTGATAATTATACTAATAATTATCACTACAGTATTTTATACAATAATCATAATTATCCAAAATAAACAAACTAGACGATTCATACTAGAAGGACAAATAATTGAAACCGCCTGAACTATTGCACCCGCAATCATCCTAGTATTCATCGCAATTCCTTCCTTACGACTATTATATCTAATGGATGAAATTCACAACCCAGTAATAACACTAAAGGCTGTTGGCCACCAATGATACTGAAGCTATGAATATTCAGATTTCACAAAGCTTGAATTCGACTCATACATAGTTCAACAAGAAGACCAACAAGCCGATACATTTCGACTACTTGATACAGACAATCGAATCACATTGCCGATAAACTCACCAGTACGACTAATTGTAACAGCTGCAGACGTACTACACTCTTGAACAGTACCGAGCCTTGGGGTAAAAACAGATGCCACACCTGGCCGACTAAACCAAGTAAGATTTTCAATCAACCGGCCGGGCCTCCTTTATGGACAATGCTCAGAAATTTGTGGAGCAAATCACAGATTTATGCCAATCGTAATCGAGAGAGTATCAACAAACCAATTCATTAACTGAGTATCAAAGATAAGAGAATCATCAGATGACTGAAAGCAAGTAATGGTCTCTTAAACCAGCCTATGATATCCTAGCACATATCTCTGATGACAATAAAGGATTAGTTAATCGCATAACATCAGAATGTCAAACTGAAATAATCAAAAAGATATCCTTTTATACCTCAAATAATACCCATAGAATGAACAATACTATACATTACATTTCTAGCAACATTCCTAATATTCAACATCATAAACTATTTTATTCAATCGCCAAACAAGCAAGCCAAAGAAAAGAAGATAATCAATATTAATAAAACAAACTGAAAGTGATAAGAAATTTATTCTCAATCTTTGACCCAACAACAGAAATCAATAACCTATCATTAAACTGAATAAGAACAGCTATCGGCCTGCTCCTAATCCCAACAAGAATTTGACTAATCCCATCACGAAACAGTATAATAGTAAGACTACTAATAAATAAACTACATCAGGAAATAAAAACAATCCTAAGAAAGGGGAATGAAAACAAAGGAAACTCATTCATCTTAACATCACTATTCCTCATAATCCTAGCAAATAACTTCCTAGGATTATTCCCATACATCTTCACTAGAACGAGACACTTAACACTCACATTAACCCTAGCACTACCTTTATGAATAACGTTTATATTGTATGGGTGAATCAAAAACACCAATCATATATTCGAGCACCTAGTACCCCAGGGTACCCCAACCATACTAATACCATTTATGGTCATTATTGAAACAATTAGTAACCTGATCCGACCAGGAACACTAGCAGTACGACTTACTGCAAACATAATCGCAGGCCACCTACTACTAACACTATTAGGAAATAACGGACCATCAATAAGACATACCCTTCTAACTGTACTAATTACAGCACAAATTCTTTTATTAATCTTAGAAGCAGCAGTAGCAATTATCCAATCATATGTATTTGCAATTCTAAGAACCCTATACTCTAGAGAAGTCAACTAATGTCAATACACGAAAACCACCCCTTCCATATAGTAAATAAAAGACCTTGGCCACTAACTGGGGCTATTGGAGCAATAGTTACCCTAATAGGACTAATTAAGTGATTCCACCAATATGATGACAGCTTGCTCGGAATCGGAGCGATTATCACATTACTAACCATAATTCAATGATGACGAGACGTAACACGAGAGGGAACATATCAAGGACTACATACAAAGATAGTAACAACAGGCTTACGATGAGGAATAATCCTATTTATTGTATCAGAAGTCCTATTCTTCGTATCATTTTTCTGAGCATTCTTCCACTCAAGACTATCCCCAACAATCGAACTAGGATCAACTTGACCTCCTACAGGAATTCAACCCTTCAATCCCTTACAAGTACCTTTACTGAACACAGCAATCCTATTAGCCTCAGGAGTTACCGTCACATGAGCACACCATGGACTATTAGAAAATAATGCCACACAGGCAACACAAGGACTATTCTTCACTGTACTACTTGGACTATATTTTACTGCCCTACAAGCATACGAATACTTTGAAGCCCCATTCACAATTGCAGACTCAGCATACGGATCAACATTTTTTGTAGCAACAGGGTTCCACGGACTACATGTAATCATTGGAACAACATTTTTAACCACATGCCTATTACGACATACAACCCTACATTTTTCATCAAACCACCACTTTGGTTTTGAGGCTGCAGCATGATATTGACACTTCGTAGACGTAGTCTGACTATTCCTATACATCTCAATCTACTGATGAGGAAGATAAAATAATTTATCTAATACAATAGAGTATACTTGACTTCCAATCAAGAAATTTGTGAAAAACAAGATAAATAATAATAATAATTATAACCACCGCAACAATAACCATTATATTATCATCAATCATCATAATATTAGCAACACTAATCTCAAAAAAAATCAACGAAGACCGAGAAAAAAGATCACCGTTCGAGTGCGGGTTCGACCCAAAAAACTCCGCACGACTACCGTTCTCATCCCGATTCTTTCTAATCGCAGTAATCTTCATAATCTTCGATGTAGAAATTGCACTACTACTACCCATGCCAATCACTATACTAACATCCAACATTAAATCATGAATAATCATTAGATCTCTGTTCTTACTAACCCTAATTATTGGCCTATACCACGAATGAAATCAAGGATCACTAGAATGAAGCAACTAAGGGACTATAGTTAAGCATAACATTTGAGTTGCATTCAAAAAGTACTACCTACACAGTAGTTAGCCTCAACAACAAGTGAGAAGCAATATTTGCAATCAGTTTCGACCTGATCTTAGATAAAACCTTTTTTATCCTTACTTTAAACTTTAACTGAAACCAAAGAAAGAGGTATATTATTGTTAATAATAAAATTGAATTAAAATTCCAGTTAAGGAAGTGACAGAAAAAGTGAATGCTGCTAACTTATCACTATAGCGGTTAAAATCCGTTTACACTTCTATTATTTATATAGTTTAGTAACAAACATTACACTTTCACTGTAAAGACAAAGAAAACCTTTTATAAATACTTAAAGGTAACAATACCTCATCGACATCTTCAGCGTCGCGCTCTAAAATATAAGCTATTTAAGTAATAAATAAGAATAAATAACAAAATAACAATTCACATAACAAAAAATCCTAAAAATACCTTCAAACTATTATACTGAAACCACTGATTAACCCTACCCAAATTAAAAAGAACCCAATATAAACCCTGACCACCAAAATACTCCATCCAACCAGAATCAAAAACCCTTGTTGCTGTATAACCAACTTCCAAAGGACGAAATGAAACACCATAAGTAGAAAAAAAAGGTATGAATCACATAGAACCAGCAAACGAAGAACTACCATATAAACGCACAGAAAATAAACCATCCCCAAAAGCAAACCCAGCCATCTCATAACCAAATCAGCCACCTACAAAAACAACAAACAAAGTAAGAAACCTTAAGTAATAAGGCAAGCAGATCACAGAAGGGGTGGGACAAATCAATCACATCAAAGAACCACCACCAACAATAGACATAATTAATAAACCAATTATACCAAAAACCATATTATAACTAGTCTCAACCATAGAATAAGAAGAAACAAAATTAAAATCACCACACATAACAAAGTAAAACAAACGGAAAGAATAACAAACCGTTAGGCCTGTAGATAAAAAAAGTAAAAAGAAACCAAATATATTCAAATATCTCATAGAAAACATTTCCAAAATAAAGTCCCTTGAATAAAATCCAGCCAAAAATGGCATACCACAAAGAGCAAAATTAGAAACCATTAAACTTGAAGAAGTAAAAGGCATATAAACAGATAAGCCACCCATAAAACGAATATCCTGAGAATCCCCCATAGAATGAATAACACCTCCAGCACACATAAAAAGTAAGGCCTTAAATAATGCATGAGTCAACAGGTGAAAAAAGGCCAAGCCAGAAAGCCCAATAGAAATGGTCATAATCATAAGACCCAACTGTCTCAAAGTTGACAAAGCAATAATCTTCTTTAAATCAAACTCAAAATTAGCACCAAGGCCCGCCATAAACATAGTTAAACCAGAAACCAATAACAAAATTATATTCAATCAATATCCAAAAGAAGGGCTAAACCGAATTAATAAATAAACACCAGCAGTAACCAAGGTAGAAGAATGCACCAAAGCAGAAACAGGAGTGGGAGCAGCCATAGCCGCGGGTAATCAAGAAGAAAAAGGAATCTGAGCACTCTTAGTCATAGCTGCCAAAACAACAAGAAAAGAAATCAACTCTATCTCAACAGAACCCGACATAAACTCCAAATAATAAATAAAACTCCAACTACCAAAATTAATCATCCAGGCAATTGCCATTAACAAAGCAACATCACCAATCCGATTAGACAAAACAGTCAATATGCCAGCACCATAGGACCGCACATTCTGGTAATAAATTACCAACAAATAAGAAACCAAGCCTAATCCATCCCATCCCAGTAAGATACTAATCACGTTAGGACTAACAATTAGAAACATTATAGAAACAACGAACATCAAAACCAACAAAATAAAACGAATAATATTCAAATCCCCAAACATATAGTCATCACTATAAAGAATCACCAAAGAAGAAATAATAAAGACAAACCCCATAAATAATAAAGATATCCAATCAAACAAAAAAGTCATAATAACAGATCTACCATTCAACGTAATAATATTTCAATCAATAAAATAAACCAAATCATTTATAATAAAATAAACACCACAAAAACAACAAAATCAACCTAAAAGAAACAAAAAAACAAATCTGACAAAACAAATAGACATAAATCTAAAATAAATACTATATCACTGGCACCACAAACCAACATTTTCTACTTAAACTATTTAGATACAACCTTAAACCCAAAAAACAGTAACATCAACCCTTAAAATAATTAAGTTCAAAGGAAACCAGTGCAAAAATAACAACAAGAACTCACGAACATACCCTAAAGAACAAGAATACAGACCAGAATAAACAGAACCATGCTGGCTATAAGAATATAAATAAAGAGTGTAAGCGGCACTAAAAAAAGACAAGAGAACCAAAACAAACATAAGACATCAAGATCAAGAGACTAAACTACTTAATAACCCAATCTCACCGAGAAGGTTAAGAGAGGGGGGAGCAGCCATATTACAGGCTCTCAACAAAAACCATCACATAGCCATTCTAGGTATCAAATTAATTAAACCCTTATTAACCAAAAGACTTCGTCTACCAAACCGCTCATAAGTAATATTAGAAAGACAAAAAAGCCCAGAAGAACATAAGCCATGAGCCACTATCAAAGCAAAAGATCTACAAACCCCCCAATATCTTAACGTCATAATACCACCAATAACCATACTTATGTGAGCTACAGAAGAATAAGCAATCAATGACTTCAAATCAGTCTGCCGCATACAAAACAAACTAACAAAAAGACCACCAACCAAACTTAAAGAAATCCAGACAATACCAAACTTAAACCCAAACTTAAACAATACTGGAAAAACACGAAGAAGACCGTATCCACCAAGCTTCAATAAAACACCAGCCAAAATTATAGAACCAGAAACGGGGGCCTCAACGTGAGCCCTAGGAAGCCATAAATGAACCATAAACATAGGTATCCTAACCAAAAAGGCAAAAACTATACAAAGGTAAAACAACCCACCAACCAAAGAACTATTACCACACAACATAAATAAGCATAATGAACATAAAGAATTATAAACAAATAAAATACCAACAAGTAAAGGAAGAGAGGCCAACAAAGTATAAAACAGAAGATAAATACCAGCCTGAACCCGCTCAGGCTGATATCCCCAGCCCAAAATTAAAAACAAAGTAGGAATCAATCTACTCTCAAAAAAGACATAAAAAGAAAGTAAACTAACTCTTCTAAAAGTACAATACAACATAATGGTAAGAAAAATAACAACAAAAACAAAGAAACCAGAAAAGTAACCCAAACGAAAAATAGACTCTCTGGCTAAAACCATAAGAACACAAATCCACAAACTAAGAAAAATAAGACCATAGGAAATTAAATCACAACCAAAAATATAACCCAATCCACCTCAACAAAAAAAATAAGGAAAGAAAAATATATAAACAAAAGAAATAAAAAACAATAAAGAACAAATCACTCACCAGAGCCCGGGAAAAACACACAGCGGGGTTAAAAAAATCAAAAAACAAAGAAACTTTAACATTGAAGAACTCTATAAGACTGAAAATAATCATTACCGTGACTACGAATCATAGAAACCAAAATAGACAAACCCAATGAACCCTCACAAACAGAAAAAACCAAAAAATAAACAACAAAAAACAATCTATAATTAAAGCTACACAAATAAAAATACATAGAAAAATAAAGAACCAACACAATAAACTCTAATCTTAACAAAGTAATCAATAAGTGCTTACGACTAGAGGAGAAAGCCCAAATACCACAAAAATAAATAACAAAAAAATATAATCACATTGGCATTAAATAAAGCAAGTTTTAATAATTTAATAAAAATATTGGTCTTGTAAATCAAAAATAAGGAATAACCTTTTAAAACTTCAGAGGAAAGACTCACGCCATTTCATTAATCCCCAAAACTAATATTTTAAATAAAATACCCCCTGACATAATAAAACTACTTATAGCAACAAGAACAATAACAAGACTAATATTTACACAAATAAAACACCCCATAGCCGTAGGGCTAATACTTCTAATACAAACAACAATAGTATGCATTATCAGAGGAACAATATACAGAAGATTTTGATTCTCATACATCCTATTCATAATCATAATTGGAGGGATATTAGTACTATTTATATACATAACAAGACTAGCATCAAACGAAATATTCTCACCATCAAATAAAATGCTAATGGCCATAGCAACAACAATACCAATCATATTATACATTATACCAACCGCAACCAACAACAAGGAAATAAGCATACACGAAACCATAATAGAAAACGAAATTACAACCACAACAACCGTAATGTACAACCAAATAATAGGAGTTATAACTACACTACTAGTACTCTACATACTATTAACCCTAATCGTAGTAGTAAATATCATCAACGTATCAAGGGGGCCATTACGACATACAAGATAATGAATAAACCCACACGAAACAGACACCCTCTATTCAAAATTGCAAACAACGCACTAGTAGACCTGCCAACTCCATCAACGATTAGAGGATGATGAAACTTTGGATCACTATTAGGAGTCTGCCTAGTAGCACAAATCGCAACAGGACTATTCTTAGCCATACATTACTGCCCCAGCGCAGACATAGCATTTAGCAGAGTAAGTCACATTTGCCGAGACGTAAACTACGGATGACTACTACGAACACTACATGCAAATGGAGCTTCACTATTCTTCGTCTGCATTTACCTACATACAGGACGTAATATATACTACGGATCCTACAACTTCATACACACGTGATCCGTAGGAGTAGTAATCCTATTCTTAACTATAGCAACAGCATTTATAGGATATGTATTACCATGAGGACAAATATCATTCTGAGGTGCGACAGTAATTACAAACCTTCTATCAGCTATTCCATACGTAGGAACAGAAGTAGTACAGTGAGTCTGAGGTGGATTTGCTGTAGACAACGCTACACTTACACGATTCTTTGCACTACACTTCCTATTACCTTTCGTAATCGCAGCAATGGCACTAATCCACTTACTATTCCTACACCAAACAGGGTCGAACAACCCGCTCGGATTAAACAAAAATACAGACAAAATCCCATTCCACCCCTATTTCACAGTAAAAGACATCGTAGGATTTGCAATCATGCTTATAATACTAACCGTATTAACCCTAAAAGAACCATACATCCTAAGAGATCCCGACAACTTTACCCCAGCAAATCCACTAGTTACACCAGTACACATCCAACCAGAATGATACTTCCTATTTGCCTATGCAATTCTACGATCAATCCCCAACAAGCTAGGAGGAGTTATCGCCCTATTTATATCAATCGCAATCCTATTCATTCTACCAACAAACAAATCAAAGTTCCGAGGAACACAGTTCTACCCAATCAACCAAACCTTATTTTGAGTAATAACAAACACCGTCATCTTACTAACATGGATTGGAGCTCGACCAGTTGAAGACCCATATATCTTAACAGGACAAATCCTAACAACAATCTACTTCGCATACTACGTTGCAAGACCAATAACAACAAAAATATGAGATAAAATAACAAACTAAAGTTAAAAAGCTACAGAATTAAGCCTAATGTCTTGAAAACATTATGAAAGAAGTTCAAATCTTCTATTAACTTGTATACCTAAATTAATACACTACAACAAAGAGAAAATATAACACTTGACACCAATAAAAAACAAAAGATAATTTAACGAAAGAGGTAAAAATCTCCTCCAAGCCAAATACATCAACTTATCATAACGGAAACGAGGCAAAGTACCACGAACCCAAATAAATAAAAAAGAGATGAAGGTAAGCTTAACATAAAAGAAAAACGAGTAAAGATCACTACCCAAAAAAATAATACAAAATAACAATCTTATAAAAAGAATTCTTGCATACTCAGCCAAAAAAATTAAAGCAAACCCACCACCACCATACTCAACATTAAACCCTGAGACAAGCTCAGACTCACCTTCAGCAAAATCAAAAGGAGTGCGATTTGTCTCAGCCAAACAAGAAATAAATCAAATAAACGATAAAGGAAGAGAAATAAAAATCAATCACAAATAAACCTGAAAAAAATAAAAGTAAGCCAAACTATATCTACTAATCAAAACAACAAAAGAAAGTAAAATAAAAGCTAATCTCACTTCATAAGAGATAGTTTGAGCCAAAGCACGAAGACCACCCAGCAAAGAATAACCAGAATTAGAAGACCACCCAGCAATCATAACAGTATAAACTCCAAGTCTAGTACAGGCCAAAAAAAATAGTAAACCCAACTCAAATGAAATAAAACCACTCAAATAAGGAACTAATAACCAAACCAACAAAGAAAGAAAAAACCCAAAAATAGGAGAAAAATAATAAATTAAATAATTAGAAACAGAAGGAAAATACTGTTCCCTAGTAAATAACTTAATCGCATCTCTAAAAGGCTGAAGAATACCAACAAACCCAACCCTATTGGGGCCCTTACGAATATGGACATAACCTAAAACCTTACGCTCCAACAAAGTAAGGAATGCTACACCAACCATAACAAAAATCATCAACAACAAAAAAATCACAACAAGAAAAAAAAGATCCCACATATACTACTTGTAAAATAAAAATTTTACATTAATAGATTCTAAATCCAATGCACTTATCTGCCAAAATAGTAACCATATTAATAAAAATCCACAGAAACTAAAATTATTCCAAATACCCGGTCCTCTCGTACTAAGGTATAAAACATTATTATAGATAGAAACCAACCTGGCTCACGCCGGTCTGAACTCAGATCATGTAAGATTTTAAAGGTCGAACAGACCTAATCAATTTCAGCTCCTACACCGAAAATTCATCTTAATCCAACATCGAGGTCGCAAACCTTCCCGCCAATAAGAACTCTCAAGGAAGATAACGCTGTTATCCCTAAGGTAATTTAATCTTATAATCAAAATTAATGGATCAAAAAAATATAAATAAATATACCAAACAAAGAGGAGTTACAAAAATTCCTCCCATCACCCCAACAAAACAATTAACCTACTAAAATAATTACAACAAACACCCTCATACTAATAAGCAAAATGTTAAACTCTATAGGGTCTTCTCGTCCCATAAAAACATCTAAGTATTTTAACTCAAAAACTAAATTCAATAAAATAATTCTATTAAGACAGCTCATGTCTCGTCAAGCCATTCATACCAGATCACAATTAAAGAACTAATGATTATGCTACCTTTGCACGGTCAAAATACCGCGGCCCTTCAACCTAAGTCAGTGGGCAGGCTATACTTCAAAAACTAACAAGAAAAGATGTTTTTGTTAAACAGGCGGACATAAAATATTTGCCTAATTCCTAAAAAGAAATTAACACCACAATAAACATTAATAATAAAACACAATTTACTAATTACACAATAATTACTATACAAAACAAAGATAAAGAAAACATTCCAATAAACAAATTAAATTTACAAAAAATAAACAAAAGAAAAAATAAAATTTTAACATAATCAAATTGAAAATCACTATAAAATCCACAAAACTAAATTTAGACAACAATTATAAAAATAAAACAAGGAGCTAATCCCCCTTAATCTTAGCATCAAATAAAAATAAATAACCAACAACAGAAATTAAATTAAATGCATGAATTAAATTCATTTCTTGGAAAACCAGAAACCATTAAAGACGAATAACATTTCATTACCAACAACCTATTATTAATACTACTGAAACAGCAACTAACATAAATTATTAACTCCCTTAAGATCGGGAAATAAAAATAAATAATAAAATTCAATGAACCCTGATACACAAGGTACAATAAACAAAATCAACTTCTTAAAAAATACCCAAATCCAACCCTTTACAGTACAAATAAACTATCGTAATAAAAATTAAATCAAAAAAAATACAACAACCAAAATGATATTTCAACAAATAACCTAACATATAACCCCAAATATACAACAAGACAGTCAACAAATCAGATCATGTCGAATCGCACGACACAACAATTCAGCGTAAATGAAAACTCAACTAACAGAAATGATCTGATTAAATTTTTATTAATTCAACCCAGCTACACCTTCCGGTACAGCCACTTTGTTACGACTTATCTCATTAACAACAAACGAGAGCGACGGGCGATGTGTGCATATCCCAGAACCAACTATCACAATAACAACCTACAAATCATTACAACCAAATCCAATTTCATGCCAATATTAAAACCAACAATCCACAAACAAATAACAATGTAATCCATCATTCACTTAGAAACAAGCTGCACCTTGACCTGAAATAAACCAAAATAAAGAAACCAGAAAATTTAAACAACCCTAAAAAGATAATCAATAAACGGCGGTATACAAACCAAAGCAACTAAGTAAGGTCCAACGCGGACTATCGATAACGAGACAGATTCCTCTGGAAGGAATGAGATACCGCCAAATTCTTTAAGTTTCAAGAACATAACTAATACTACTCAGACACGACACAATTAACATCCAAAAATAATAGGGTATCTAATCCTAGTCTATAAAAAGAATTTCATAGCCTCCAAACAAATAAAAGAAAATATAACAAAGGTAAAAATTTCACCTAACAACCATCAAAGCAAAATCCAATAAAGAGAACAATGTAACTACCTAATGCCGAACACATTCAAACGCCTCCAAGGTATAACCGCGGCTGCTGGCACAAAATTTAACCGAAACTAAAATACATTGCTAAATACAAGAATACTTGATCAACTAAAAATAACTAATGAGAATTACGGGCATGTAACCCCAACATAATAATCCATCTAGAACTACTACTTAACCCACGCACAAACTTACATATAGAGCAAATAAATACTGAATGAAAAAGCAAGAATAAAACTTAACTCACTTAACACTAACACAGAGCAGGATGGAGCAAAACATAACATAACTAATCACTTACCATATAAGT